ATCTTTATATCTGGTTTACTTGTAAGTTTTACTGGGTACGCCTTATATACTGCTTTTGGGCAACCCTCTCAACAACTAAGAGATCCATTCGAGGAACACGGAGATTAGTTGAAGCAATGAGCCTCCCAATATTGAATATTGGGAGGCTCATTGCTTCAATTGAAATAATGAAAAATCATTTTATCTTTTTAGTTGGAACTTTAGGCGGGTCTCGAAAAAAGATAGCGAAAAAAATTATTCCTAGAGTTGAGACTAAGAGGAATGTATAAACCAATGCTTCCATAGATTCGATCGTGGTTTACAATTATAGCTTCCATACCTGTTTATTTGAGATCGTCTCCCGGATAAAGAGAGAACAAGACAAGAGTCAAAGAAAAGACAGCGATTCAAATCAAGATTTACCCGGTAGTATATATCAAATTACAAAACTAAAGACAAAAAATACCAAAATAATATTGTATTTGTATCAGACTACTTGCCTTCTTGTAGTTGGATCGCCAATTTTTTGGAATGCTCCAAATTCCACTTGAGCATCCAAATCCGGGTCAATACCAGCAAAAACATCCCTGAACAAGGTTCTAGCACCATGCCAAATGTGTCCGAAGAAGAAGAGCAGAGCAAACGAAGCATGTCCAAAAGTAAACCAACCCCTCGGACTGCTACGAAAAACACCATCGGATTTCAAAGTAGCACGATCTAATTCAAAAATTTCACCCAATTGAGCACGTCTAGCATATTTTTTTACAGTAGCGGGATCACTATAACTGACTCCATTGAGTTCACCGCCATAGAACTCAACAGTTACACCTACTTGTTCGACACTATATTTCGATTCTGCCCTTCTAAAAGGAACATCGGCTCTAACAATTCCGTCTCCGTCTACCAAAACAACCGGAAATGTTTCAAAAAAAGTAGGCATACGACGTACATAAAGTTCGCGCCCTTCTTTATCTCTAAAGATTGGGTGTCCTAACCAACCAACAGCTATTCCATCCCCGTTATCCATTGATCCCGCTCTGAATAATCCCCCTTTTGCCGGATTATTGCCGATGTAATCATAAAAGGCTAATTTTTCAGGAATTTTAGACCAAGCTTCAGATAAACTTTGATTTTCGGCTAGCCCAGCACTAACTCTTCGATATATTTCTTGTTGGAAGTATCCTTGATCCCATTGATAACGAGTGGGGCCAAATAATTCAATCGGGGTAGTTGCCGAGCCATACCACATAGTTCCAGCAACTACAAAAGCTGCAAAAAAGACAGCGGCGATACTACTGGAAAGGACGGTTTCAATATTTCCCATACGTAATCCTTTGTATAGACGTTGGGGCGGACGGACACTAAGATGGAATAGACCCGCCAATATGCCCAAGGTTCCTGCTGCAATATGATGAGAGGCTATTCCTCCCGGAACAAAAGGATCAAAACCTTCCACACCCCATGCTGGAGTTACAGCTTGTACCCTTCCCGTTAGTCCATAAGGATCGGATACCCATATTCCAGGACCATACAATCCTGTTACATGAAATGCGCCAAACCCAAAGCACGCCACTCCTGAGAGAAATAAATGAATTCCAAAGATCTTGGGCAAATCCAAAGAGGGTTTTCCTGTACGTTCATCACAAAATATTTCTAGATCCCAATACACCCAATGCCAGATAGCTGCCAAAAAGCACAAGCCAGAAAACACAATATGTGCACCAGCCACACCTTCGTAACTCCAAATACCCGGATTCGTTATAGTCCCCCCCGTAATACTCCAACCACCCCATGAATTGATTATTCCTAAACGAGTCATGAAGGGTATAACGAACATACCCTGTCTCCACATTGGATCAAGAACAGGGTCAGAGGGATCAAAAACAGCTAATTCATATAGAGCCATCGAACCGGCCCAACCAGCAACCAGAGCTGTATGCATTATATGGACAGAAATCAAACGACCGGGATCATTCAATACGACCGTATGAACACGATACCAAGGCAAACCCATGGAAATACCCCTTAATATCAATCAAAAATAGACGCTATGTAACTTTATTGCACTGTAAAAAAACTATAGTCTGGCCCTTACTTTTTTAGTGGATTATCTCGGGGAAAGGATTAATATTTGTTCTATTCTTTTAGTTTTAGTAAGAATGTCTTTGAATAATAATGGAATAATTTTGTTCGTAGGAACAAAAAGAAGCAGATTTATTCTACACCCGATAAGTACCAATACGCAATGGTGGGGCGTTGATAACATTTTATATGAGTAACTGCATCTATATTTGATTTGTTTATCATCCAAAGGTCCCACTTGTAAGAATTTTCCTTTATTGATTCTGTCTTCCTTTTTTATGAACTTATTCAATCTATGGATAAAATATGATAAAAGACAAAATATTATTAAGACAATAAACCTATTTTTACGCTTTCACATCAAAGTGAGATATAATACTTAATTTTTCTTTCATTTAATGCCTATTGGTGTTCCAAAAGTACCTTTTCGAAGTCCTGGAGACGAAGATGCATCGTGGGTTGACGTATAGTGCGACTTGTCAGATATATTGGGTCATATGGTATTTCCCCGTTCTCTTTCCCGATCGAGATATCCTCTCTTTCGCCCAACAAAGATTGATTGAATTATCCAAAATTTGGAGCGTGAAATGCAATTTTAAGTACAATTAAATCTATTTTTTAGGGGGGTAGACAGATTAATATTAGCAATTAGAATAATTTATGGTTGGCTTGGTTCAAACAATAAAATGAAGTATCCAGGCTCCGTTTAGAAAAAAACCAATAGGTAATATATCTATGATTTCTACTTAAATATCATATTCTATTTATATTATAATCTATTTATATAATATTCGATTTATAATTTCTAATATAATAAATAATATAATAAAGTGATCTAAAACTGTTAATAAATCAAGTAATATGATAAATGCATTGAATATTTAATATTTGGCAGGAGATATGAAATAAATTGAAAACGAAAGAAGTCGTAGCAAAAAGACGTAGTATTGGGGCATTTGTCCTATATATGCAAATAAAAATCGGTCCGATCTTTACTCGGAGTAGAACATAAACCTAAAAGAATTCAAGAAGACCATTCAGGAACAAGAAAATTACATCGTGATTTGAATTGGATTCCGATGAAACAATACATCAATGAGAAGTTAATCCGATAAGTTTATTTTTATTTATTTCTATTTATATAGAAATAGAATTTCTATATAAATAGAAAAAGACCTTTTGTTACAAGTTAGACAGGGCTTGGGATGAAAAAAGAAAAAAAAAACAAGAATCTATACATTGATTCTTGTTTTTTTCGCGATTTGTGTTGAACTGTATGCATCAAAAGATGCATGTACGGTTCCGAAGGGATACAATTTTATCTCAATCAACCGACTTTATCGAGAAAGATTACTTTTTTTAGGCCAAGAGGTTGATAGCGAGATCTCGAATCAACTTATTGGTCTTATGGTATATCTCAGTATAGAGGATGATACCAAGGATATCTATTTGTTTATAAACTCTCCCGGCGGATGGGTAATACCTGGATTAGGTATTTATGATACTATGCAATTTGTGCAACCAGACGTACAAACAATATGCATGGGATTAGCCGCTTCAATGGGATCTTTTATTCTGGTCGGAGGGGAAATTACCAAACGTCTAGCATTCCCTCACGCTTGGCGCCAATGAGTTTTTTATTTGATTTGAGAGAAAAAAGAAGACTATGCCTTCGCGATATATGAAATATGAATATTAAGTAATAATAGCATGGCACTTCGAATTCGATACAAGAATCTTTTTTTTTTCAAAATCGTTCCATTCCATTATGTATCGAAAGAGTAGTATGAGATAAAGGGTATTTCCCGTTTTATCTGATATAGCAGGAGACCCATTTCAGCGTCACAAACTTTTTTGTTTTTACACCGAAAAACTCTTAACAATATAATATATATTATTTTTATGAAAGAATACAAAAAAAAATCTTTTTTTAGTTGAAAAAAAAAAAGAAACTTTGGGATTGCTAAAGAATAGACGAAATTAATATATATATATAAAGCAACGGAACCATCATAGTATCTTTTTAACTATTCCAAAAGGAAGGGTGGTTGTTGGAGCATTTACCTATGTGAATATGCTATACCCTATAATTTCTTTTATATTTATTCGATGTAAGGTAAAAAAAGGTATTAGGGAGAAAAGTGAATTCCATTGTAGAGCCGTATGCAATGTGCAAAAGATGCCTGTACGGTTGTTCAATTCTATCTTTCTTTTTTCTTATTCTATTATTTTTCTCCTTTCATCATGCGAGATAGAAAAATTATTTATTATGTTATATCATCAGGGTAATGATCCATCAACCTGCTACTTCTTTTTATGAGGCACAGACAGGAGAATTTATCCTGGAAGCGGAAGAACTACTGAAGCTGCGCGAAACCATCACAAGGGTTTATGTACAAAGAACGGGCAAATCCTTATGGGTTATTTCCGAAGACATGGAAAGAGATGTTTTTATGTCAGCAACAGAAGCCCAAGCTCACGGACTTGTTGACCTTGTAGCGGTTGAATAAAAAATAAGAGGAATTTCACGCAAATATACAATTTGAGATTTTATCTTCTTACCAGGTTTAATACAATATTCTCTGAATCCATTAATAATATAAAAATGATTCATAATTATCCGGTTAAGATCGATCTAAACCAGCCCATTATGTATATGATTCAACATGCCAACTATTAAACAACTTATTAGAAACACAAGACAGCCAATCAAAAACGTCACGAAATCCCCCGCTCTTGGGGGATGTCCTCAGCGACGAGGAACATGTACTAGGGTGTATGTGCGACTCGTTCAGATCATGGACTAGGCCAAAACCAATGGATCCGGTATAAATGATCCGTACCAGTGAATAGGATAGAATGAAGACCAACATTGACTATACGATGCGAAAAATTAAAATAGCTAAAAATCTAAAAAAGATCTATCATACCCTTCATATTGTATTGTGGTATCAAATTAATTTATGGTTGCTATTGGTACAAATCCAATCACTTACACTTTTAATTTAAGATGAGAAAGAATTCTCCATTGGTAGCAAATGGTATTCATTAAGCAGGGAAATCCTATTTTATTTAAAAGCAGAAAGATTATGCCTTTACTCTTCACTCTTGCAAGAACGGACTAACAGGGTCAGCTACTCAGCTAATCTTCATAATTAAATACCGTTACTGTATAGGTGGGTCTCGGTGTGAAAGACCTATTACTGGATAATTATGGGTAGAGTCAAAGAGTGTGAACTGTACAAGTTAACAATAACATTAATTAAATGAGGGAAGAGGCTCCGGTGTATAGAGAGGACCTCACCGTTTAAGAAGTAACCATAGAAACGATGGAACCCACTATACCTATTTCTATTTACTACTTTTTTATTTACTATGTTTTTTGATACCTAGTATCAATACAATTTCTTATTTCGAGGCGAGAAGCCTAGAAAAAAAAAAGAAAAAATCGTGGTCGGGAAGGTTATAGTAGCAAAAGCCATTGGAATTCTTATTTTATACATTGGAAGAATCCGTTTTGTTATTAATAGACCAGGAAAAGGAAAGGAAATAACTGAAAGAAAAGAAATCAATTAGTTATTCATCAAAGTTTCATTTATTCAATGACTAGAATTAAACGAGGATATATAGCTCGAAGACGTAGAACCAAAATTCGTTTATTTGCATCAAGCTTTCGAGAGGCTCGTTCAAGACTTACTCGAACTATTACTCAACAGAAAATAAGAGCTTTGATTTCGGCTCATCAGGATAGAGGTAGGCAGAAGAGAGATTTTCGTCGTTTGTGGATCACTCGAATAAACGCAGTAATTCGAGCCAATAAAGTATACTATAGTTATAGTAAATTAATACACCATTTGTACAAGAGGCAGTTGCTTCTTAATCGTAAAATACTTGCACAAATAGCTATATTAAATAGGAATTGTCTTTATATGATTTCCAATGAGATCTTAAAATAAGATAAGGAGATTGAAAGAAATGAAATCCAGTGAAATGTTTTAAATAGAGATAGAGTTCCCTGGCAAATGAACTTGGGAAAATAGAGTAGAAATCAGTATGATAAAATAGGATATAATATGATTAAAGTCATCGCAATGAACAAACACGTTCAATAAAAAAAAGATTTATTCTTCTTCCCCAATTCCTTTTTTTTTTCTTACGACACAACAATAAAATTGGAATTTTCAGATTTTTTTAACTTTAACAAACTGTCAATTTGCATTTGAATTTGTATTGGAATTTTATTTTGATTCAATTGAAGAAGAGCAAACCTATTTATTTTTAATTCTAAAACCAGTAGTTCTAGGAGTCGACTCGCTTCTTTCCAACTGTTTCTCATTATTAAGAAAGGGTAACAAAGATAAAATACGAGCTTGTTTTATAGCAATAGTAATTAATCGTTGTTGTTTTAAGGTCAATCTATTCACCCGTCTAGATAATATCTTTCCTTGTTCACTAATAAATCGACTAATTAAACTCATGTTTCTATAATCAATTCGATCCCCCGATTGTATCGGGGGCAAACGCCTACGAAAAGATCGCTTAGATTTAATAAAGAGTCGCTTTGATTTATCCATGGTTTGTTTTTTATTCCTTGTCTCGAAAATCCTAATGCTATTTTGATCGAATCAAAAATGATTTCGAATTTCAAAATAGGATTGCTTTGTTTTGTTTATATTATATTTAAATAAATATATGATCTGTTATATATAATATGTCGTTTTTCGTCTTCCTTGGAAGGGAAGGCGGACACGCGAGCGATCGATTCGATTTATTTCTTTATCTCCCCGTGAATCGTATGTTTGTAACAAGAGGGACAGAATTTTCTCAATTCCAATCGACTAGGCGTATTATGTCGATTTTTTTGAGTAATATATCGAGAAATGCCCATTGATTCCTTTTTAACACGGTTTCGAACACAACTGTTACATTCCAAAATAATCGTTATTCGGGCATCTTTACTCTTGGCCATGAACCTCCTTTGGATTTTTGATTGACTCAATTCTTCTATACTTTCTATTTTCCGATCCGAAGAAAAAAAGAAGAAAGGAAGTAAAAAAATAGAAGTTGCTAACTCGAAATCCAATTATGAAAGATTTCGTTGCAATCTATCAATATAGTAATAATAAGTAATATAATGATTTCTAACTATAACTATATATTTATAATTTAGAATATTTATAATTTAGAATCGTTGTACAGTATTTAATTTGTCTTTTTCATTGAACTTTCTTGTATCATATTGTTGCCATGCCACAACTATTCCATTCTCTTTCTCACTCTATTATTAATTAATTGAATTTTGGGACTGGAAACCCGAGTTCTTAGTTTAACGAGGGTGAACCCGCTTTTATTTTTTTTATTTTCGAATTTCTTTTAATTATAAAAAAAAAAGAAGAGAAGGGGGGATTAGTCACAGATATTTGATTGTATCGCTAATTTTCTTCACCCCTTCCCATCTCAATTACTATAATGAAAAAAAGGGGAATATCAACGCATCCGGAAATAAACGATTGATCTCTATCAATAAACCTGCTAAAGACCCAAACCATAGAGTACTTACTACCGGTGCCACGGAAAGGTATGTTTTTAGATTTCGCATTTAAAATCCTCCTTCTTTGTTATTTATTATTGTAATTTTATTACAATTTGTAATACATAATGCTATTACATATATGACCAGATGGTATATGTAGTTAATGACTGACACTTGGATTTGTACGCAGAATCCCTAATTGAAATGTATAACTTGAAATGTACAACGATTCAGTAGATATTCCTTTTCTTAAAAAAGAACACGTCCCTTTCTGTCTGAGAATTCCCGAAAAATATTCATTTTTTTTACGGTGGCTTTCATATTTCTTTAGTACGTATATAATATAAGTTTATTATTATATGTTATATGATATGAGATTAAAAAAAAATACGAAATGACAAGATAATTAGGTATAGCATTGAAAGACATAAAGATGTGGAAAACAAAACAGGGATTCTCTACAATATCACTGTAGGTCAATTGAAAGGGATGTAGCGCAGCTCGGTAGCGCGTTTGTTTTGGGTACAAAATGTCACGGGTTCAAATCCTGTCATCCCTACCTATTACTTATCTTATGAACAGTAACGAGGGGTCATTGAGATTGATTAAAATTGGATATACATAATCAATCTTTAATTTTCTTATTTACGTTATATATTCAAGCCGAGTTAGGTCACAAAAGATTTATTGTGATAATAAAGCGCTCTTAGTTCAGTTCGGTAGAACGTGGGTCTCCAAAACCCAATGTCGTAGGTTCAAATCCTACAGAGCGTGATTAGATTCTTGTTATTTGTTCGATCGAAAATAAGACTGAAATAATTGAACAGCAATCTGAATTTGACCTCCCGTAGATTAAAGAAAGTGGGAGGTCAATCAAAAAAAAAGGAGATATTAATTACTCAAAGATCCAATTGATCGCCACGTCTATATTGTAAATATGCAGTTACGAATAATCCAGCCAAAGTAATAGGAATTAGACCTAAGACGATTCCAAATAGAAAAACTTCAATCATTTCAATTTCTTTGAAAGGTGAAAAAGAGAGGTAATATCTATTCTTTTATATTAATCGGTATTACTCATGAATCTCAATGAACAAGAATTGAAAATGGACACGACAAGAAACTATAGAATATATGAACTACCACAGAAGAATTTTTTTTATGAATTGTTCATTCAATTAATTTCAAATAAGTCGTATCTTGTTCAGACCGATAAATAGAGCTGAGGTTATAGTTAAAGCTGCTAGTAGAAAACCGAAATAACTAGTTATAGTAGGCATGAAGGGACTAAATGAAATATCTTCTTTTTCTACATATGTTTATAAAGCACTTCCCTAAATTTCAATTTTTGAAAGAAAAGAGACGAAGATAAACAAAAATACCAATTGAAAGTTAAAGAAAGTTAAAGTTTTTGATTCATCAATTATTAGAATTAGAGATGGCAGTCCTAACAAAAATAGAGTAACATTAACATAAGTAAGAAATCAATTCATCCTGTGTAACATTTACCCATCTCAAAATTTCGAATCAACAGATTCATTGAGGAACTCGTGAATTGAGTAAACTAATAACCAATATTTATATATAAATATTTAATATATATTAGTATATATAGCATATTATTAAATATAGCATATTATTAATAAATTTTAAATAATTATAAAACAAAGGAATTGTTTTATAACTTCATTAAAAAATGAAACTCTCTTTGAATCACTATGGGCTAAACTTGCAAAATCATTTCTATTTGGATCGTTTTTTATTGTATCGACGAATACATTTTTTTTTTATTATTTATTTTATAACGATGAGTGATCTTAGCTTATAACGAAAATGCTTTTGACTTTAACTTGAACTTATTAAATTTAAATTGAATAGTCAATTCATTCAGATAATATCTGGAATGAAAAGAAAAAAAAAGAATAATCCGATGATCACTCAAAACTAGTTTTTACATTTTGTCTTTCCATACTACAAAGCCCTATCCTTGTAATTAGGTCAAGAAAGAACCTTTCCTTTGGGTCTAATACAACAACTAATGTGTGGATCACGAATATTTATTTTTATTTTATTTAGTCATTGTTCTCTTTTTTTCTTTTAATTTTTTTCTTTTAATACTATCTAGTATTTTTACCCGATCCTCAGTTTCTAGCCCGAAGCTAATAATAGAGAAAACTTTTCTATTATTATATTACAAGTACTACTACAGGTACTACAGTAATCTTAGTGATAGAGGAATTTAAGGAATTCTGTATTGATTCAATGGTACAAATTCTACATGTACAAGGAACAAGAAAAGAAAAAAGAAATTCTTTAACATTTCATTTTGATACTGATTGTGAAATTTCGTTGCTGTGTCAGAAGAAAGATAGCTATACTGATTCGGTATACTCTAAAGAAACCCTT